TCTTCTGCTTCATCTAATTATCAATCAAATAAAAAGTTATTCTATGTATCAATCCTTACATCTCCTACAACCGGTGGAGTAACGGCCAGTTTTGGTATGTTGGGAGATGTTATTATTGCTGAACCCAACGCCTACATTGCATTTGCGGGTAAAAGAGTAATTGAACAAACATTGAATAAACCAGTACCCGATGGTTTACAAGTGGCTGAGTATTCATTCCATAAGGGCTTATTCGACCTAATTGTACCACGTAATCCTTTAAAAGGTGTTCTGAGTGAGTTATTTCAGCTTCACGGTTTCTTTTCTTTCCCTTGAATTAAAAAAAAAATATATATTGAAAGAAAATATAGAATAGAAGTTGATTTCTATATCTACCAAGAACTCCCTTTTTTTACTAGGAATCTCCATTTTTTGGATTGAATTAGTTTAGTTCAAGTAGCACACTTAATAATTTATAAATAATTAATTATAATTTATATATATATATATAGATTTAGAATTAATTATTAATTAAATTTAAAATAAATTTATATTTAAATTTATATTATTTATATAATTATATTATTTATATAAATAATATATAAATAATAAATAATATATAAATAATGAAATATTTAATATTAATAAGAAATAAGAAACTCCTTATTCGAAAGATAGAAAGAATATGGGGATAGGAGAATAATAAGAAAATTTTTTCAAGCGTATCATCATACATATTCGTGTAGAAAGAGAAAAGGGTACACTTAATTCACCATTCCTTGCACTTATTAACTACTTATAACTACTTAAGATTATTTATTATTAATATTATTTATTACTTATACTTACTATTTTTACTTACTATTTTTCTATTTTTTATAATAGATATACTTATCATAAAAGATCTTTATAATAGGTAAAAATAAAATATTAAATCGAGGTATCCATTCCATGACAGATCTTAACTTACCCTCTATTTTTGTTCCTTTAGTTGGCCTAGTATTTCCGGCAATTGCAATGGCTTCTTTATTTCTTCATGTCCAAAAAAATAAGATTGTTTAGATCCGAACCCGACGGGACAAAATTGAATCAATTTTTTTTTTCAACACTGGATCATAATACAAATACAGCTATTTATTTAGTGTAATATGGGAGGATATGTGACTCTTTCCGAACACAAATGAAAGAACTGTTATACATGCGGATACATTATATTTGCATAAATGCATGTATATGTGGACCGGTTAAAAATGATCAGCGAATATGTTTTTTCTATTCTAATTTATGATAGAAAGTCAATGTATCTAACCAATTATTTCTAATGATTCATATCAGAATAGTACTAGTTGATGAAAGTTACTTCGGCATCAAGAAAAGTCAAATTCATTTTGGTTATTCTCTCAATTCCAATCGAATGCAAATATAGTATGAACTGGCGATCAGAACATATATGGATAGAACTAATAACAGGGTCCCGAAAAACAGGTAATTTTTTCTGGGCCTGTATACTTCTTTTAGGTTCACTAGGATTTTTAGTGGTTGGAACTTCCAGTTATCTTGGTAGGAGTCTGATCTCAGGATTTCCATCTAAGCAAATCATTTTTTTTCCACAGGGGATTGTGATGTCTTTTTATGGGATTGCGGGTCTATTCATTAGTTCCTATTTGTGGTGTACAATTTCATGGAATGTGGGTAGTGGTTATGACCGATTCGATAGAAAAGAAGGAATAATGTCTATTTTTCGTTGGGGATTCCCTGGAAAAAATCGTCGAATCTTCCTTCGCTTCTTTCTGAAAGATATCCAATCAATCAGAATGGAGGTTAAAGAAGGTATTTTTCCTCGTCGTGTTCTTTATATGGAAATCAGAGGCCAAGGAACCATTCCCTTGACTCGTACTGATGAGAATTTTACTCCACGAGAAATTGAACAAAAAGCTGCAGAATTAGCCTATTTCTTGCGAGTACCAATTGAAGTATTTTGAAATGAAGAATTAATGTTTTCTCAGCATCAGTATGAGGGAAGAAACTTGCAAATTTCCTTTTTAATTTAATAGAACTGAAGTTTCTTCAAAATGTTCATTCTAGAAAAACATGTTAGATTCTATTTTCGCGTTCCGTTGGCGCAGCGACCCACATAGAATAAAACAAAAAAGTAGGAGTAAGGTATATGGAACAACTATAATATGACAAGAAGGAGTTTTTTTCTATACTAAAACTATAACTATATTTGTATCTATATTTGTATGCGTATGGGGTCAATTCTTTTTTTATACTAAAAAAAATTTTAAGTATGGATTCGTCAAATATCCGAACATAACATGTATTGCGTAAATACAGAATTCATCTTTTTAGGTCCCAGATTTTTATTTGAATTGATACCCTATTCCTGCGCTGTGATTAGACGAGGGCAACATTTCAAAATAATTAATTGATCCGCCCCAGGGGGAATTTTTTGCCTTGAAATCCGAATAATATTCCTTACTTCAAGTGGGTTTTCGAGTGTTTATCGAAAAAATGAAGATGAAATTCGTTCTAATTTCCCCAATTGAGATATCCGAAAATTCTATTTCCTTATTTTTTTAGAGCCCTTATTCTATTTCTATATTCCTTCTAGACCCAAGGACTAAATCATTACACAAAAATGGGAATAGATCCATAGGTTCGATACCTTGTTATATAACTTAATACTCGTACTTTAGAGAAAAATCAGATCAGATAGAGTTGACGAATGAAGCAGTTCATTAACAATTCACAGATAAAAAATGAAAAAAAAGAAAACATTGACCTCCCTCCCATATCTTGCATCTATAGTATTTTTGCCCTGGTGGGTCTCTCTATCATTTAATAAATGTTTGGAACCTTGGGTTACTAATTGGTGGAATACTAGGCAATCCGAAACTTTTTTGAATGATATTCAAGAGAAAAATGTTCTAGAAAAATTCTTAAAATTAGAGGAACTCCTATTGTTGAATGAAATGATAGAGGAATACCCGGAGACACATATACAAAAGCTTCCTATAGGAATACACAAGGAAACGATACAATTCGTCAAAACACACAATGAATATAATCTCCATATAATTTTGCATTTCTCGACAAATATAATCTGTTTCGCTATTCTAAGTGGTTATTTTATTCTGGGTAAGGAAGAGCTTGTCATTCTTAATTCTTGGGTTCAGGAATTCCTCTATAACTTAAGTGACACAATAAAAGCTTTTTCTATTCTTTTAGTTACTGATTTATGGATCGGATTTCACTCGACCCATGGTTGGGAACTCATGATTGGTTCGATCTACAACGATTTTGGACTGGCTCAAAACGATCAAATTATATCTGGTCTTGTTTCCACTTTTCCAGTTATTCTAGATACAATTGTGAAATATTGGATCTTCCATTTTTTAAATCGTGTATCTCCTTCGCTTGTAGTCATTTATCATTCAATGAATGAATGAAGAACTTATTTGATCTCTTGATATCAAATATCAATCAAATCCGAATTTTTCTTCATGTATAACGTGTATAAAGAAAGCATTTTCCATTTTACTTATTCTTTATACTTCTACCTCTTCAAGGTATTCGTCCTATAGTCCAGTACAATTATTTCCGTACAATGGCAGATTCGTGGATAGGGAACTAGACTAGCTACCTATCTAATTTATTGTAGAAATTCCGGGATCAATGATTGTACCATGCAAAATAGAAATACTTTTTCTTGGGTAAAGGAACAGATAACTCGATCTATTTCTGTATCGATGATGATATATGTAATAACTCGAGCATCTATTTCAAATGCGTATCCCATTTTTGCGCAGCAAGGTTATGAAAATCCACGAGAAGCAACGGGGCGAATTGTATGTGCCAATTGCCATTTAGCTAATAAGCCTGTGGATATTGAAGTTCCGCAAGCTGTACTTCCTGATACTGTATTTGAAGCAGTTGTTCGAATTCCTTATGATATGCAACTGAAACAAGTTCTTGCTAATGGTAAAAAGGGGTCTTTGAATGTGGGAGCTGTTCTTATTTTACCCGAGGGATTCGAATTAGCCCCCCCCGATCGTATTTCTCCTGAAGTGAAAGAAAAAATGGGAAATCTTTCTTTTCAAAGTTATCGTCCCAATAAAAGAAATATTCTTGTGATAGGTCCTGTTCCAGGTCAGAAATATAGTGAAATCATCTTTCCCCTCCTTTCCCCCGACCCCATTACTAGGAAAGACGTTCACTTCTTAAAATATCCGATATATGTAGGTGGAAACAGGGGAAGGGGTCAGATTTATCCCGATGGGAGCAAGAGTAACAATACTGTTTTTAATGCTACATCTGCAGGTATAGTAAGCAGAATAGGACGTAAAGAAAAAGGGGGGTATGAAATTACCATAGTTGATGCGTCGGATGGACACCAAGTAATTGATATTATACCTCCAGGGCCAGAACTTCTTGTTTCAGAGGGGGAATCCATCAAGCTTGATCAACCATTAACAAGCAATCCAAACGTAGGAGGTTTTGGTCAGGGGGATGCGGAAATAGTGCTTCAAGATCCATTACGCGTCCAAGGCCTTTTATTCTTTTTGGCATCCGTTATTTTGGCACAAATCTTTTTGGTTCTTAAAAAGAAACAGTTTGAAAAGGTTCAATTGTACGAAATGAATTTCTAGATCCAGAAATTACTTAACATCAAGTTAGTAAAAAAAAAGCGCGGAATTCTTGTCGATCGATATAATTATGTAATATATGATCAAAAAAAAAAATTATTTAAATCCCTTTACTTGCTTTGTTTATACTGTTTTTGCGAGATGTCCGGAATTCATGTATCCCATTTCTAGTACTAGACAATAGGCATACAAAAAAAAGGAAGGATACAAGGCAAGGACGGGCCAAATGAAAGGAAGAACAAATACTTCTGGAGGAATTACCAGTCTTCCTAATTTTCTATTCGACACAAGAGAAAGGATTTTCTACCCTTTTCTTGTGTTGTCTTGTATCGAAATAATAATGATTTTGATTCTGTTCATCAAAGATTACTA